TGTTCCGTACCATTATGGAAGAAGATTCAGGTAAAATATGCACTTCTTCGGGAATGAAAAAAAATGGATCCACTTTCATTGGGTATTTTGGCTTAAATTCTTTGACTCCTCGATACTCAATCAAATCTTCTTTTTTGAAGATTGAATGCAACCCTATAACCCCATATTTAGTAATTCCTGAACTCTTTCTTCTATATTGAGGATCATCAAAATAAGCAAAAATACTATTTCTACGAAAAATACCATTTATTGGTATTTCAATCGAAATACTGGAACGATGCGTTAGTTCTTTTTCTCGTTCTTGAATCCATTGGAATGGAATGATGAATCTATTTCTTCGCCTCTTTGCCAATAAAAAAAAATAAGAATTATTGTGGAGAATAGAAGGGATTATGAGAGTCCCAGGAATACTACTTTCTTTTTTACCGGGAAGACCCGAACTAAAGAATTTGTTTTTCACTTGATTATTATTTACTGAAAGGCTAGAATTTTTTTTTTCTTTGTCAGAAAGAAAATAAATGTTCGTTTGATCTTGATCTTTATGGATTGAAAAAAGGACTCCACTGGATCTGCACAAACCTCCCGATAATATCCATAAATGACTTGTTTTTGGTAAAAGATGCACATTACTATATGTAAATTCGGGTGCATGGTATACATCGATACTCCAGTGCATTTCTCCCTCTGAGTCAGAATAAATATGTTTTCGAACCCTCTCTTTAAAATTAAAAGAATATGTTCCCGCGCGAATCTCGGCAATCACTTGTTCTGATTCTACATATTGATCATTTTGAACTAGAATCAAACTTTTTGGTGGAATAGTCACGTTATGTAGAATATCTTCACTTTCAATAGTTACATACAAGTCTATATAACATAGAAAAGCGGGATGCCCATGACGTGTACGTGTGGGATGAACCAAATCCTCATTGAATTTTATTTTTCCATTGGAGGGGGCTCGTACATGTTCTGCAGTACCCCCTGTGAATACTCCGCCGGTATGAAAGGTTCTTAATGTTAGTTGAGTGCCCGGTTCCCCAATAGATTGACCCGCAATAATACCCACAGCTTCTCCCAATTCGACAAGATCGCCATGAGTAGGGCTCCGGCCATAACATAATCGGCAGATCCAAGACGTACTCTTACAAGTAAAGGGAGTTCGAATCGATATTGGTTGTGTTTGAAAGGTTATAAATCGAGTGACAAGTCCAATACCAATATCTTGATTTCGAACGGCAATGCATCGTGGGCCTATATATATATCGTCTGCTAATACACGGCCAATTAATGTTTGTATAAAAATTCTTTCCGGCATCATCCCATTTTGAGGACTCACAGAAATCCCTTGGATGGTGCCACAATCTGTTCGACGTACAACAATGTGTTGAACTACTTCAACAAGTCTGCGTGTAAGATATCCAGCATCCGATGTTCGTACAGCAGTATCTACAACTCCTTTGCGAGCTCCATAACAAGAAATGATATATTCTGTTAAAGATAGTCCTTCACGTAAATTGCTTTGAATAGGTAAATCAATCATTTGTCCTTGGGGATCCGACATTAATCCTCTCATACCTACTAATTGGTGTACTTGAGATGCATTTCCTCTAGCTCCTGAAAAGGACATCATGTGGACTGGATTAAAAGGATCAGTCATCCTAAAATTAGGATTCATTTCTTGTCGCAAATATTCACTTGTTGCATACCATATTTCAATAGATTGTCGTAATTTTTCTACCGCGTGTACATTCCCATAATGATGGTGTTTTTCCAAAACCAAACTTTGTTGTTCAGCATCTTGGACTAGCCATCCCTTAGAAGGTATTGTTAAAAGATCATCAATTCCTAATGAAATGGATGTAGCAGTGGCTTGCCGGAACCCCAGAGTCTTTACTTGATCCAGGATGTGTGATGTATATGCCATTCCAAAGTGATCTATTAATCGACTAATAAGTCGTTTAATGGCAGTTCCATCTATCACTTTATTGTGAAAGACCAGATTGGCCCGTTCTGCCATAAATACCTCCATATTCCGATGAGTGGGTTCGACAATGGGTTTGAGTCAATGATTGGAAAACTTCCTTTTCTCGATCTTGATTCGCATAAAAATTCGGGAACTATGTTCTTAGTTGAACTGGAGATACTCGAATTCACAACAGTTTCATAGAACTACTTAGCTTGAATACCATATGATTGGTATCATATGAGAATACCATATGATTAGGTACCATATGAGCAGGCCCGGTAAAACCCTTGTATAGCTTCTTCAATTTCTCGATAAAAAGAAATATGACCAACAGTGGTTCGAACGTAGATACAAAGAATTTCTTTTTTTATACTTCTTGCTATTAAATAGTGTCCATAAATCTCATGATAAGTACCAAAAGATTCATAATGAACTTCAATGGGAGCTTCTCTTGAAGTAATAACACGGTGATCTAGTTGCCACCGGAGCCACAAAGGACTATCTAAATGAATTCTTTTCTGCCGATAAGCTCCA